AAATCTGCGGTTCCTAATGGAATAGGTAACAAAGCTACTTTGCCGCCTACAGCTACTAACTCGCCACCTCCCCACGTTAAACTGGTACTTGTTGTTGCACCAGGAGCTGTTACGCCAGGCGCGCCAGCATGGATATTTTGTACCCATTGAGCAAAGATGGGTTGTAATTGTATGGCGGTATCCGAAAACATATCTTGGGGACGGCCTAAAGCACTCATGGTATCATTATGAATGTACAAACCAAAACTGTGAAAACCTAGAAATATACATACCCAGTTAAGGTGGGATATGATTGCATCGCGATGTCTAAGGACGCGGTCTAATAGATCGTTGTATCGAGTAGTTGGATCGTAGTCTCTTACCATAAAAATGGCTGCATGTGCAGCAGCACCAACTATTAGAAATCCGCCAATCCACATGTGGTGTGTGAACAAGGAAAGTTGTGTACCATAGTCAGTAGCTAGGTATGGATAGGGGGGCATAGAGTACATATGATGAGCTACAACAATAGTTGTAGAGCCTAGCATAGCTAGGTTAAGAGATAATTGAGCATGCCATGACGTTGTTAGGATTTCATAGAGACCCTTATGGCCTTGTCCTGTAAATGGGCCTTTATGAGCCTCCAAAATATCTTTAAGTCCATGACCGATACCCCAGTTCGTCCTATACATATGACCAGCGATCAGGAAAAGAATAGCAATAGCTAAATGATGGTGCGCAATATCGCTCAACCATAAGCCGCCGGTTATTGGATCTAGTCCTCCGCGAAAAGTAAGAAATTCTGCGTATTTGGACCAATTCAAGGTGAAAAAGGGGGTTGCTCCTTCGGCAAAACTAGGATAAAGTTGAGCCAAAAGGTCACGATTCAAGATAAATTCATGAGGAAGTGGTATCTCTTTAGGATCAACCCCAGCGTCAAGAAATTGGTTAATCGGTAAAGATACATGGATTTGGTGTCCCGCCCAAGAAAGAGACCCAAGTCCTAATAACCCCGCTAAGTGATGATTCAACATGGATTCTACATCTTGGAACCAGGCCAATTTGGGAGCGGCTTTGTGATAATGGAACCAACCAGCAAAAAGCATTAACGATGCAAAAATCAATGCACCGATTGCGGTACAATAGAGTTGTAACTCACTAGTTATTCCAGATGCTCGCCAAATCTGAAAAAAACCCGAGGTTATTTGGATTCCTCGGAAACCCCCGCCTACATCACCATTCAAAATTTCTTGCCCTACTATTGGCCAAACTACCTGAGCACTGGGTCCAATGTGAGTAGGATCGCTTAGCCATGCTTCATAATTGGAAAAACGGGCACCGTGGAAGTACATGCCACTCAACCAAAGAAAGATAATGGAGAGTTGACCGAAATGAGCACTAAAGATTTTTCGAGAGATCTCCTCCAAATCACCGGTATGACTATCGAAATCGTGAGCATCAGCATGTAGGTTCCAGATCCAAGTGGTAGTATCGGGGCCCTTAGCTATTGTTCTTGAGAAATGCCCGGGTCTGGCCCATTCCTCAAAAGATGTTTTTACTGGATCCCTATCCACAACAATTTTAACTTCTGGTTCCGGCGAACGAATAATCATTAAGTCCTCCTCTTTCCGGACAAGACATACAAAGAGACCCGCCAACTGTCTTTTTAGTGAATCTTCGAAGGATAGATATTATGATTATACTATCTACCGCCCTTCCGTTTTTTTTTTTTAGTTATTCACTGGAGCAATTATATAGTGAAATCAATCCGAGGCGAGTGTTCGGATCTATTATGACATAAGGATTAGGTGCCTAACGGACATTGTTATCCTGGAAAATTTTTTCCCGACATAACAAAAAAAGATTTTTTTTACTTTATTACCTCTGTTCTAGAGCCTATCCCTATTGTTTATCCCTATGAAATATGATATAAAATCGAAACGATCTAAAATCAAAGGTAGAAGAAAGGGATATAATGAAATTATTGATTCGATCTTCCTAACAAAATTATTTGATTAATGGATCAACAATCAAACCGCCCATTTTATGAAAATGAAGAGTAGTCTTATTCAAATTCAAAGCGCTTCGTAATCTTCAACCAGTTCTGTGCTTCAATATAATTTCCCGGAGTAAGCGCTATAGCTTGTTTCCAATACTCAGCAGCTTGATCAAACCAAGCTTCCGCAATTTCCGAATCGCCCTGTAGAATGGCCTGTTCTCCTCGGTCGGAATAGGCAGTTCCTTCCCCTAGAACCGTACTTGAGAGTTTCCTACCTCATACGGCTCATAAATTGCTATCTTAATTTCCCCTATCTTAACTGAATTCGATTTCTCAAAAATCGATCCAATTTCTTCTTGGGTTAAGCAGAAGAAGTTAATTACCTAAGTTTCAAACCCTAATTTTGAGCAATAATCAGTCTGATCTTTTCTCCCACCTTCAGAAGAATGAAGCATAGATAGACCTATATCCTTCGTTCGAATTTTCTGAAAGGTAACTATCTCGGTTTCGTGTCTTTCATATATGAAATTTCTATAGAATCCTTGAAAAAGACTTTTCCCACAAGAAAGAAAAAAGAACTTACTATCTTTGGGATCTGATACTACACCGCTGCTTAATCCTTTAGTGGATTTGGCTCTATTACATAAGCAGATTCCTAAATTTTGCCCCATATCATGGTATAATTAAGCAGTGTTTTTTAGTTGTATCGACCCAGTCGCTCACTAATTGATCTTTACGGTGCTTTCTCCATCAATTTGAGACTTTATCCATAGAGTAGTAGTATAGGCTCGACTTTCTTCTTATTTTGATTCTCGTGAAGTGTTCTTCCTTCCTACAGCTGATAGGGCAAAATCGTTGTTTTGACGATCCCTATGTAGAAAGCCCTTTTTCTAGTAAATACTAGAAAATTTCATCTTTTTTCGTCTTTCTTTCTATAGTGGAGATAGTCGCACGTAATGACAGATCACGGCCATATTATTAAAAGCTTGCGGTAAGAAGGGGTTTCGTTCTAGTGCCCGGAAATAATATTCCAAAGCCTTTGTATGCTCTCCATTGCTTGTGTGTATAAGGCCGATGTTATATAGTATATAACTTCGATCATAGGGATCAATTTCTAGTCGCGTAGCTTCATAATAATTCTGCAAAGCTTCCGCATAATTTCCTTCGGATTGAGCCAACATCCGTTACGGTCGTTCATTCTATTCAAAAAATCTCCGTTCCAAAACCGTACATGAGGTTTTCATCTCATACGGCTCCTCCCTTCTGTACATAGTACTAAGCAAAAAATCTATCGAATGAAAATAGAATTAGTCCCATCTCATTATGGATCGAAAGGGGCTGGTATTTTTCCAAGAAATCTCTAGCCAACCTTCCCCCAAGAGGTTTTTCTTAACACCAATGAATTCTATTAATGCTAGAGGAAAACGATAGCTCCAGGAATTTCTTTGTTCTCAACGCCTTCTATTTAGAGGAATTAGCCACTTCAACGACCTTTGATGGTTATAAGGGTATCCAACGTACAAACCTGATGGTTGTTTGCTATCCCAACCACTCTTCCCAATCCTGATACCGATCAGGAAAGGTTTAATTTCTAACAAAGTTTTTCTCTTGTTGATTCCTATTTCGAGGTGTAGTGCTTTTTTCCCTTATGCTGCCTATTGGTCCTAGTCGAGTAGGATTAGCCTGTAATACAGAACCTATCCTGTAGGTGTAACCTTTCGCTCAATACTCAAATCTACAATTGAAGCATCTAAGGCCACATCAATCGAGGATACACGACAGAAGGAATTGTTAGTTCACCTCACCTTCCCCAAGCGTGGGTTTCCTTTACTAATTTTGTTCTTTCTATGCGAACGCCCTCTCTTTCTCGTGAGACTGAGATGTGGGTAGGGCTAAAAAAAAAGAGTCAAATCGCACCATCTCTATAATAAGTAAATGCCCTTTTTTCCCCTGAAGTTGTCGGAATTATTTGCAATAAAATATTGGCTACAATCGAGGAGGTCTTATCGATGAAATTTCCATTTATACGGGATCTAGGCATAATTCCCAATCCATTCTATATAGAATTCTTTTCATTCTATCACAAAATAACATAAAAACTTCTAAATCGCTCCATATGCTCTAAATGGATAAGAGAGGTATGAATTTTCCACTCAGCTCAAATTGTCTCCTTTTCCTTCTATTTGTACAAGAAGAGATATGAAATATTTGAGTAAGATTGGATTTCATTCCACTTTCCTATTTCTCAACAACAACTTCTGTCATCAGCTTTCAAAGTCATTAATTATCCCATACCCTTTTTTTATTTAGATTGTATGGCGTAACATACCTTATGCAAATAGAATTCTAGGGTTCCTTAGTTCCTTTATTTTCTTATGGAATAATAAGGATTCTTCTATTCTCTTTTTATTTGGTTTTTCCAAAAAGAAAAACTTTTGAGGAGGCAGAATTCCTAGTAAAAAATAAAATAAAGGATCCTTACACTTAAATAAAAAAAAGAATTTTTCCAATAGAGCCCCGAAATCCGCGAACGATTGTGGCTGTACCTGTACTGCAGGAATACAAAAACTCGCTATTCACTCAGTTTATTTTCCATAATAAGTTATGTAGGAGAGATGGCCGAGCGGTTCAAGGCGTAGCATTGGAACTGCTATGTAGACTTTTGTTTACCGAGGGTTCGAATCCCTCTCTTTCCGTTTCTCTTAATTCATCAACGTTACCGATCACAATGTATCAAATCAAATAACAATTTATTGGAACAATAATACCTTTATTTAATAGAATTCTCTAAAGCAAATTACTTTGGTATGTAAAATATAAAACAAAAAAGAAAAAAGATCCTAAGGTTAATCTATTTCTGCTAGCTGAATGGGAAAATAGGAATTAAGAGCCTTAGGTCGATTTAGTTCGGGGAAAGGGGAAGGGGCAAAAATTCTATGAACCCTTCCTTTTGCGTTAAGCTCAAGTCTGACGAGAGTAATATTCTACAACTAACAACTCATTTATTTTCAGACCGACCCACTTTCTATCTAGGATTTTTTGTACTAGTCCTTTATATTGCAATGTATCAACCGTCAAATGCTTTGGCAATTTGCCCGGATCGGATGAAGCAATAGAATTTTGAACCAGACGTTTTGATCTTTGGTTATCCTTAGTAGTAATAATATCTCGGGGTTTGCAACGAAAACTTGGTATATCAACTATACGACCATTAACTAAAATATGTCTATGATTAACTAATTGCCGGGCCCCAGGAATGGTTGAAGCCATACCCAATCGAAAAACAATATTATCCAAACGCATTTCAAGTAATTGTAGTAAAACTTGACCTGTTGACTTTTTTGCTTTTCCAGCGATATGTACATATCTAAGTAATTGTCGTTCTGTCAGACCATAATGAAAACGTAATTTCTGTTTTTCTTGAAGACGAATACGATATTGCTCTTTTTTCCCAGAATGGAATTTCTTTTTCAGATTATTTCCGGATTTAGGTGTTTTTCTAGTGAGTCCTGGTAAAGCTCCCAGACGGCGTATTTTTTTTAAACGAGGTCCTCGATAACGGGACATGAAGACTCCTTTTTTTATTGAAATTCCATTTTACACAATAAATTTCATTGTATTTACATTACAGAATACATCGAAATTAAAACTGAATTAAACTAAAGGATAAACATAGTAAAATCTACTAAAAGTACCACAAAAAATGGAATTTCATCAACATCTGGATTTTTTGTATATATATTATTTATTTTAATGTTTTGTATCTAGTAAAATTGTAAGATAGAACGACCTAATGGACTCTAGGTTCTCCATTTAATTCGGAGAAAAAAAAGAGATTCTTGTTCATAGAACATCAGTAGAGAAAAAAGCCGACTATCGGATTTGAACCGATGACCCTCGCATTACAAATGCGATGCTCTAACCTCTGAGCTAAGTGGGCTTACATAACAGAGATAGTGTAACAAATAGAAATATATATAGGAAATATGTAAAACGACAGATCTTAATTATTAATCTTAGTTATTAACTAGTTCGAAATTTGAAATTCTACTTAGAAAAAAAAAGAATGAATATCAAGCGTTATAGTATGATTTGGAATATCCTAAAAAGGGAAAGAAAGGGGTGGGGGAGAGAAAAACTTTTGGATATATTGATTCCGATTGAATTGCAAATATATCAACGGTAGAATCAATTCAATTCTGAATTGCAATAAGCGGGGTCTCTTGAATAGAGACGAGCTGCTAGACTACGTCGAATAATGAATTCGATGATTCAAAAAAAAAACTAAGAGATGTAGGAAATTACACAAAGAATACAAGTTTCAAAGAAAAAAAAGGACAATGGGGATATGGCGAAATCGGTAGACGCTACGGACTTGATTGTATTGAGCCTTGGTATGGAAACCTGCTAAGTGGTAACTTCCAAATTCAGAGAAACCCTGGAATGAAAAATGGGCAATCCTGAGCCAAATCCCTTTTTTGAAAAAGCAAGTAGTTCTTCAAACTAGAACCCAAAGGAAAAGGATAGGTGCAGAGACTCAATGGAAGCTGTTCTAACGAATCGAGGTGTAATTACAATTACGTTGTGTTGGTAGTGAAACTCCCTCTAAATTACTAAATTAGAGAAAGAAGGGCTTTATACATCTAATACACACGTATAGATACTGACATAGCAAACGATTAATCACAGAACCCATACCATAATGTAGTATAGGTTCTTTATTTATTTATTTATTTTTAGAATGAAATTAAGAAGATTTTGAAATGGAAAATTCTGAATTTTTTTATAATTAGTGTGAATCCATTCCACTCGAATATTGAGTAATCAAATCCTTCAATTCATTGTTTTTGAGATCTTTTAAAAAGAGGATTAATCAGACGAGGATAAAGAGAGAGTCCCATTCTACATGTCAATACCGACAACAATGAAATTTCTAGTAAAAGGAAAATCCGTCGACTTTATAAGTCGTGAGGGTTCAAGTCCCTCTATCCCCAAACCCTACTTTATTCCCTAACCACAGTATTTATCTTATCCTATTTTCTCTTTTATCAATGGGTTCAAGATTCATTAGCTTTCTCATTATACTCTTTCACAAAGGAGTGCGAGGGGAACTCAATAGATCTTATCCTATTCATTAAATAGATTTCTTTTTTATTAGAGTATCCGCAAAAAAATCTCAATTATTAATTCAATTTATAAGTATTATTAAGTAAGCCGTCCACAATGCATAGGACTCTCCCCTCCATTTCCAAATTAGGAATGGAATACTTTATTAATTTTTTAGTCCCTTTAATTGACATAGATGCAAATACTCTACTAGGATGATGCACAAGAAAGGGTCAGGATAGCTCAGTTGGTAGAGCAGAGGACTGAAAATCCTCGTGTCACCAGTTCAAATCTGGTTCCTGGCACAGAAAAAAGGATCTACCAAATAGATATTGATACAAATACCTCGAGATGCGTTGGGGTACATATTTTTTAATAATCTAGATAGTATACATATACACTAAGTAGATAAATCTCTAGACACTTCTTTTTAAAAAAGTGTTAAAATCTCTGGTTCTTTTCTTTATAGTATAGAAGGAGGTGAGATTAGGACCCCTTTGCTTCGCTTCATTTTTGCATTTCTTATTAATTTTTTATTCTGCTATTCCGAAGAATATTTTTTTTTTCTTGATACTTACTTTCCTAGTTGTTCTAACTAATGTGCGCGGTACAAAGTTCGTGGTAAGAACTTCTTTTAGTCATTGTATTTTTCTGTTCATACGAAGGAAATGAATATGTGATTTTCCAAATTGGAAAATCAAAATGAAGCCCTTTTTTGATCAGTCTATCTGGACCTTTTTGTATAATAGGAAGTAATTAGAATATACTAGGTATTTCGTTTCGTCTAGGAACAGAATAGCAAAATATTCCGTGACTTGAATAAAATCGAGAGTTGTGTTGCATAAATGAGCATGAATTTATTATCATTCAATGGGCATCTTGTATTTCATAGAAATTAGGGGTTATATAATCCTTACGTAAGGGCCAGCCTATCCAACTTTCAGGCATTAAGATACGTTTAAGGCGCGGATGATTATCATAAGAAATTCCCACCATATCATAAGATTCGCGTTCTTGAAAATCAGCACTTCTCCAAACCCAGAAGACAGATGGGATTCTAGGATTATCTTTTTGGGTAAAGACTTTTATGCATACTTCTTCTGGGTTATCTATACCATACTGTATTCTCGTAAGATGATACACGCTAGCTAAAGATCCACCGGGTGCTACGTCATAAGCACATTGGGAACGTAAATAATTGTAACCATATACATATAAAATGACCGCAATGGAATCCCAATCCCCTGCTTTTATTTGTAAAGTCTCTATTCCTCGATGATCGAAGCCCAAAGATCTATGAACGACCTCATGTTTGACTAGCCAATTAGATAACCACCCCTGCTGCATTGTCTTGATCTCCCCCCCTTTGTATAAATATTTCACATTTCAAATGTAAGTTTGAAAGATTGCACTGCTCTTTCTTTTTCTGCACAAAAGAACCCCTCTTAATTCACTAATTTGGAGGAAGATACTGGGCTTTTGGATTTGAAAAAAGTTTCAGAAGATATATCTAAAGTAGATGGTGATTGATAGAGCAATTCTTGCTCGTAAGTTCCGGTATGAGTACTGCGCCGAACATAAAGTTTGTGACTGGTAGTAAAACATCGATTTTTCTTTTTACTTTGACATAGAGTTCGATCCTCAACAATTTCTCGCGATATCTTCTTACGAAGTTTTGTTAGGGCATCTATAACAGCCTCTGGTTTAGGTGGGCAACCCGGCAAGTAGACATCCACAGGAATTAACTTATCAACCCCTCGAACAGTACTATAGGAATCCGTACTGAACATCCCCCCTGTAATAGTACAGGCTCCCATAGCAATGACGTATTTTGGTTCAGGCATTTGCTCATATAATCGCACTAAAGAGGGAGCCATTTTCATTGTTACCGTACCGGCTGTTAAAATTAGGTCCGCTTGCCTAGGACTTGATCTTGGTACCAATCCATAACGATCAAAGTCGAATCTTGAGCCTATTAATGCAGCAAATTCAATGAAACAACAACTGGTACCATATAGAAGGGGCCATAAACTGGAGAGTCTTGACCAATTTGAAAGATCATTTGGTGTAGTTGAAATAACGGAATTGGAACTTGTTTGGTCAAGTAACGGAAACTCAATCAAACTCATGACTGTCTCAATAGAATCTTTTCCTTCTTTTTTTTTTTTGTCTGAATATTCGGTTAAGACCATTCCAAGGCTCCTTTTCGCCATGCATAAACTAAACCAACAACTAGGATAAGCACGAAAATGAAAGCTTCGATAAAAACGGATACACCCAATACATCAAAACTCATTGCCCAAGGGTAGAGAAAGACCGTTTCCACATCAAAAACAACAAAAACTAGTGCAAACATGTAATAGCGTATTCGGAATTGTAACCAAGCACCCCCCATTGGTTCTATACCCGATTCGTAACTAGAAAGCTTCTCTGGTCCTTCACTACTCGGGGCTAAAAGCCCTGAAATCCAAAATACCAAAATAGGAATAAGGCTTGCTATTATTAGAAATGTCCAAAAAATATCATATTCGTGAAGCAGGAACATAAATGTACTCCCATTAATGTGGAATAGGCAGAACTGAAATTAGTCAATTCAGTTGGTATTGTCAATTTATCCATAATTTCTCTCTTTTCCTCGGTGAAACAAGAATCTCCTTTGCTCAAACCAAGGAGCGCTTACTTTAGCTTTTGTTTCTTTTGTGTCATGTCTTTCTTAAGGATTCATCCAATGGAATCCCCACTATCTTTTTTTTGGATTTCCATTCTATTTAGATATGGTATATACCTAATTCTTATACAAAGAAAACTCTTTTGCTTCACTTTGTCTCGTTTTCTCTAGAATCTCTAGAAAAAAGAATTGCTCTATCCTTTATTTAAGGATAGTCAGAGACTATTAAAAAAAAAAAGAAAATACTTACTACTAATTCGATTCGCTCAAAGGGTTGAAGGGAGATAGTGCATCAAGGTATTCGCAAGGGCCAACTTGATCCTCTTCCCCAGGGATCCCAGATGAGGGAAGCCTAGGAGAGCCGCCGACTCCAACTATCGTCCATGTATGATCCATACTAGATCTGACCAACTGCCCATCCTACCTCCTCTACCTTTTTGACAGCCCATCTTTTTGTCTCAGTAGAGTCTTTCAGTGGCATGTTTCAGTCCTCTGTATGCAACCTAATGAGGAATAATACTAAAAAAAAACTCTATTGCAGAATTATGAAACAAAATATCCTGTTTTATTATTTACTCTTTCTTTTTATTTTCTTTCGATTTTTTCTTTTTCTATTTAAAGTAGATCTATTTAGATAATGTCCATTTTTACATAATGTATATTATAGTAATATACTTCAAACAAAATAGGAATTCGCAAAATGGAGCAAATCGTTCCAGTCATTATAAGAAAGTCTCGGGACTTAGAGCATATCCTGTTTTATTTGAAGAAGGATGGAATTCAAATCAGATAAGGCATCTTTCCTTCTATTGATTTGATCAAATTCTTTTTTCTTTTCCTGTCTCTATGATTTTCGATAAATGAGCCTATGGTAATGCTTTTCTCTCAATTCTAGGTCGCAAGCGACCGTCGAGTCTATAAACAAGTTTTTTTTAATAAGGAAAAGAAAACTATACTAAAGGAAACACAGGATATCCATCCTAAAATCTAAAAAAAAAGACATATCTATTTAGTAGGGCTATACGGATTCGAACCGTAGACCTTCTCGGTAAAACAGATCAAACGGATTATTATCGAAATGATTCGAACTGTTTTAAAGACCCAACATGCATTTTTCTGCATTGGGCTCTTTCATCAACTGATGTAAAGATCAGTTAATCCGCCATAGTTTTTCTTTACGGAAAGATAATAAGATGGCTCCCTGTGCTCTGATTGATTTATTTGTATCATGATCGATCTATCTAGGAGCAATACCAAAGTGTTTCAAAGGAGGATTACCTTGACTTAGGTCTGCCTCCGGCCTAAATTAAATCAACCTAAGTGAAATGGAGTCTCTATCGTTCCACTGCAAGAGTTGACTATGAGACTTCATACACCTTAAAGTTCATAGAACGAAAAGAAGTTTTTTGGAGGCCCTTATCCTCATTATGCCTAGCATTGAGTGGGCTGGATATTTACCTTATCAACTAGCAAATCAATAGACGTTCTATTTGATTAGGCACCAGAATTGGCACCCGAATCGGACTGAATCGACTGTTTGTCAGGCTACTGTTCTCCTATTCTCTCGAATCCATGAAGTAAGACATTGATTTTGCAATAAGGTCAATTATGTTCATTGCATAATAAATTCCCTTGAAAAGCATTGGCGCACGTGTAAGCGAGTTGCTCTACCGAACTGAGCTATAGCCCTTGTCAGAGATATTTTAACATATAGATAATTTCTTGTCAAGATGAATATTCTTGAATGCCATAGGATATCCCTTTGATCTATTTACTACATACCATACCAATAAAGGAGCGGTATTGCTTATAAAAAGGATTCGATCTATAATCGATCGAAGTAATACGGCTTCTTTTGTGATAATAAATTGCCTACTTAACTCAGTGGTTAGAGTACTGCTTTCATACGGCGGGAGTCATTGGTTCAAATCCAATAGTAGGTAGGTAGGTAGAAAAATTACTAGATAGCATTGGACTTACTTCGCTTCGCTATCTAATAACTTTTTCTACCCTTCTTTACTTTTTCTTTGTATCAACGAAACCTTTGGATTATCTTCAATTGGATGGGGGAATCCAATTGATAGCCTCTACTCGTATCCTAGCCCGTTTGAGAGCTAGCTTTGCTTCAACCAATTCTTTCGTACCCTCAGCTCTACTCAAGTTAGCTTCGGCTATTTCAAGTGCCTGTTGAGCTTCTTCTGGATCAATGTCACTACCCAGTTCTGCATCATTTCCTAAAATGATGATCTCATTATTAACTATTCTTGCAAAACCACTCCACAAAACCGCCGTTAACCATTGGTCGTTGAGGAGGCGTATTCTCAAAGGACCCATATCTACAGCTGTGTTAATGGGGGCGTGGTTTGGTAATACACCAATTTGGCCGCTATTAGTAGGTAAAATGATTTCTTTCACTTCACAATCCCAAATAATTCGTTTAGGAGTCAGTACATAAAGATTTAATTTCATTTCTTCAATTTGTTCTCCTCTTCTAAGTTTATAGCTTTCGTGCTAGCTTCATCGATGTTCCCCACCAAATAAAAAGCCTGTTCGGGTAGGCCATCTAATTCTCCTGAAAGGATTAGTTGAAACCCCCTAATTGTTTCTGCAAGACTAACATACTTTCCTGGAGAACCGGTAAAAACTTCTGCCACAAAGAACGGTTGTGATAAGAACCGCTCAATTTTTCGTGCTCTTGCTACAGTTAAACGATCCTCCTCCGATAATTCATCCAACCCAAGAATTGCAATAATGTCCTGAAGTTCCTTGTAACGTTGTAAAGTTTCTTTAACTCTTTGCGCAGTTTCATAATGGTCCTTGCCAACGATCCGAGGCTGTAACATAGTTGAGGTTGAATCTAACGGGTCTACTGCAGGATAAATACCCTTGGAAGCTAATCCTCTGGAAAGTACGGTAGTAGCGTCCAAATGTGCAAATGTTGTGGCAGGAGCAGGGTCGGTCAAATCGTCCGCAGGTACATAAACAGCTTGGATCGAAGTTATCGATCCCTTGTTGGTAGAAGTAATTCTTTCTTGTAAGGAACCCATTTCTGTACTAAGGGTAGGTTGATAACCCACTGCAGAGGGCATTCTCCCTAATAAGGCGGATACCTCCGATCCTGCTTGAACAAAACGAAAGATATTATCGATGAATAAAAGCACGTCTTGCTTATTAACATCTCGGAAATATTCTGCCATAGTTAGGGCAGTTAACCCAACTCTCATACGAGCTCCCGGCGGTTCATTCATTTGTCCATAGACTAGAGCGACCTTTGATTCCTCAATATTTTTTTCATTAATTACTCCGGATTCCTTCATTTCCATATAAAGATCATTTCCTTCCCGAGTCCGTTCCCCTACTCCGCCAAATACGGATACGCCTCCATGAGCTTTAGCAATGTTATTGATTAATTCCATGATGAGTACTGTTTTACCTACTCCTGCCCCCCCAAATAGTCCGATTTTTCCTCCACGCCGATAAGGAGCTAAAAGATCGACCACCTTAATACCTGTTTCAAAGATAGATAATTTCGTATCTAACTCAATAAAGGCAGGCGCAGATCTATGAATAGGGAATGTTGCACTAGTATCTACAGGACCCAAATTGTCAATAGGCTCCCCAAGAACGTTAAAAATTCGTCCGAGAGTAGCTCCACCGACCGGAACACTAAGAGGAGCTCCTGTGTCAATAACTTCCATTCCTCTCATCAACCCGTCTGTAGCACTCATAGCTACAGCTCTAACTCGATTATTTCCTAATAATTGTTGTACCTCACAAGTCACATTAATTTGCTTATCGGCAGTGTCCCGACTCTTGACTATCAAAGCGTTATAAATATAAGGCAACTTGCCCGGGGGAAAAGTGATATCCAGCACGGGTCCAATAATTTGATCAATACGTCCTGCATTTTTTTCTTCAATTGTGGAAACCCCGGGACGCGAAGTAGTAGGATTGGTTCTCATAATTATCACATAATTATAAAAAAAGGAATTTGTCGAAATTTTTATTTTTTTTTTTCTTGTTGAATAATGCCAAATCAAATAAAAAAAATATCCAAAAATCAAAAAGTTAAAAGGAAATGAATTAGTTAATTCAATAAAAACGAAAAGGGGACTAGCACTTGATTTCGTTGCCTAAGCGAATCCCATTCACTCGTTTACTCATGGAATGAGTCCGGTGGAAAGTTCAATCAATCTTTTTTTTCATAGACATTTTTCCTTTTGTCAAGGATCTTTGTCTCTTCTACTTTCCTGTCTAGGACTTCGATATACAAAATATATACTACTGTGAAGCATAGATTGCTGTCAACAGAGAATTTTCTTAGTATTTAGGTATTTAGATTCAAAATAGGAAAGGGGCTTATTAAGATAAGAACTTATAAAATTGTAAAATAAGGATTAAGGGATTAGTTTGGGTTGCGCTATATCTATCAAAGAGTATACAATAATGATGGATTTGGTGAATCAAATCTATGGTTTAATAATGAACCATGTTAATTTACCATAACAATAACTCAATTCCTATCGAATTCCTATAGTAGAATTCCTATAGGATAGAACGTACACAGGGTGTACGCATTATATATGAATGAACCATATTCATTAATAACGCAAGCATACTCCCTTTTTTATTTAATGAGTTGATATTAATTGAATATCTTTTTTTTAAGATTTTTGCAAAGGTTTCATTTATGCTTAGTCCATATCGAGTAGACCCTGTCGTTGTGAGAATTCTTAATTCATGAGTTGTAGGGAGGGACTTATGTCACCACAAACAGAAACTAAAGCAGGTGTTGGATTTCAAGCTGGTGTTAAAGATTATAAATTGACTTACTACACCCCGGAATACGAAACCAAGGATACTGATATCTTGGCAGCATTCCGAGTAACTCCTCAGCCCGGGGTTCCGCCCGAAGAAGCAGGGGCTGCAGTAGCTGCGGAATCTTCTACTGGTACATGGACAACTGTTTGGACTGATGGACTTACCAGTCTTGATCGTTACAAAGGACGATGCTATCACATCGAACCCGTTCCTGGGGAAGACAGTCAATATATCTGTTATGTAGCTTATCCATTAGATCTATTTGAAGAGGGTTCTGTTACTAACATGTTTACTTCCATTGTAGGTAACGTATTTGGTTTCAAAGCCCTACGTGCTCTACGTTTGGAGGATCTACGAATTCCTGCTGCTTATGCAAAAACTTTCCAAGGTCCGCCTCATGGTATCCAAGTTGAAAGGGATAAGTTGAACAAGTATGGTCGTCCTTTATTGGGATGTACTATTAAACCAAAATTGGGATTATCCGCAAAAAATTATGGTAGAGCATGTTATGAGTGTCTACGCGGTGGACTTGATTTTACCAAAGATGATGAAAACGTAAACTCACAACCATTTATGCGCTGGAGAGACCGTTTTGTCTTTTGTGCCGAAGCAATTTATAAAGCACAAGCCGAAACCGGCGAAATCAAGGGGCATTACTTGAATGCGACTGCGGGTACATGCGAAGAAATGATTAAGAGAGCTGTATTTGCGAGGGAATTAGGGGTTCCTATTATAATGCATGACTACATAACTGGAGGATTCACCGCAAATACTACTTTGGCTCATTATTGCCGCGACAACGGCCTACTTCTTCACATTCATCGAGCAATGCATGCAGTTATTGATAGACAGAAAAATCATGGTATGCATTTCCGTGTATTAGCTAAAGCATTGCGTATGTCTGGGGGAGATCATATCCACTCCGGTACAGTAGTAGGTAAGTTAGAAGGGGAACGCGAAATGACTTTAGGTTTTGTTGATTTATTGCGCGATGATTATATTGAAAAAGATCGTTCTCGCGGTATCTTTTTCACGCAGGACTGGGTATCCATGCCAGGTGTTATACCGGTGGCTTCGGGGGGTATTCATGTTTGGCATATGCCAGCTCTGACCGAAATCTTTGGAGATGATTCCGTATTACAATTTGGTGGAGGAACTTTAGGACATCCTTGGGGGAATGCACCAGGTGCAGCAGCTAATCGGGTGGCTTTAGAAGCCTGTGTACAAGCTCGTAACGAAGGGCGCGATCTTGCTCGTGAAGGTAATGAAATTATCCGAGCAGCTTGCAAATGGAGTCCTGAACTAGCCGCAGCTTGTGAAGTATGGAAAGCGATCACATTCGACTTCAAGCCGGTAGATACCATTGATGAAGAAGCGAAATAGGTAGAGAAAAAATGAGTTATGAAATGCAGTAATTCTTCTTTATTCTTCTAATTGATTGCAATTAAATTTGGCTCGATCTTTTATCTTTTATAAAGATCGAGCCAAATTTAAATATATCTTGATACGATCATGAGACTTGCCAAATCGAGATTCTTCTATTCTATATATCTAGAATATAGAAAGGTATAATACAATAAAAAAATACAAATCAAAAGAGAGTATTATCATACGATAATGGAATTAAATACGCAGTATTTACAGAAAAAAGTCTTCGTTTATTGGGAAAGAATCAATATACTTTTAATGTCGAATCGGGATTCACTAAGACAGAAATAAAGCATTGGGTCGAGCTATTCTTTGGTGTTAAGGTAGTAGCTGTGAATAGCCATCGACTACCCGGAAAGGGTAGAAGAATGGGACCTATTCTGGGACATACAATGCATTACAGACGTATGATCATTACCCTTCAACCGGATATTCTATTCCACTTCTACTTTTAAAATTTAAATTAAAGGGTATTCTGAAAGAGGTATTTCTTTTATTTTCACAATTTCTTTCTTTTGAATCCAATTTCAAATTCGATTAGAAAGATAGAAAGGCCATGAGAATGGAAAAAGAAAAATCCAATTATCCATTCCATTCATTTTTTTAGAGATATAGAATACTTTTATAGAATACTTTAGTTAGTATTATTTATCTATAAAAAGTCTTTATTTTGCAAACTCAAAAATACAATAGTCAATATTCCTTATAATAGATATACTTAATTATATCATAAGAATCTTAAGATATATTTTGAATAGATAGAAATAGTAAATTGGAATTGAGACACCTATTCTATGACAGATTTAAACTTACCCGCTATTTTCGTGCCTTTAGTAGGCTTAGTGTTTCCGGCAATTGCAATGTCTTCTTTATTTCTTTATGTGCAGAAAAATAAGATTGTCTAGAACCGACGGGGACAAATTTGCTCAATGTATTTCCAGGATTATAATATAAAAATTTTGTAGTGTAAGTAATATATTAATATGATAGGGTATGTAGCTCTTTATACACACAAATGAAAAACGTCTATGGATGCGAATATAGGCTATGAGCATAAATGCATACATACGGGTAGCCGGGTATAGCGAGTTTTTTTAAGTGAATCCTGGAATTTTTTTGAATAGAAAGTCAATGTATCTAACCAATTATTTCACAGGGGTACTAGCTGCTGAAGGCGATTTCAGAATCAAAAAAAGTAAAGTCAAAATCATTTAGCTTATTCTCTCAATTTCAATTAACCGCTGCTGGATTTAGTATATCTAATATGAATTGGCGATCAGAACACATATGGATAGAACTTCTAAAAGGTTCTCGAAAAAGAAGTAATTTTTTCTGGGCCTGTATTCTTTTTCTAGGTTCATTAGGATTCTTAGCGGTTGGGGCTTCTAGTTATCTTGGTAAGAATATGATATCTGTACTTCCATCTCAACAAATTCTATTTTTTCCACAGGGGGTCGTGATGTCTTTCTACGGAATCGCGGGACTATTCATTAGCTCTTATTTGTGGTGCACTATTTTGTGGAATGTAGGCAGTGGTTATGACCGATTTGATAGAAAAGAGGGAATAGTGTGCATTTTTCGTTGGGGATTCCCTGGAATAAAACGTCGCATCTTCCTTCGATTCCTTGTGCGGGATATCCAATCAATTAGAATTCAGGTTAAAGAGGGTCTTTATCCTCGTCGTATCCTTTATATGGAAATACGTGGGCAGGGGGTCATTCCCTTGACTCGTACTGATGAGAAGTTTTTTACTCCACGAGAAATTGAACAAAAAGCTGCCGAATTGGCCTATTTCTTGCACGTACCTATTGAAGTATTTTGAGTACCAATTGCAATTTTTTTAATTTTAATTGTAAGGGTATTTTCGAGTATTTATCTAAAGGAAGGAACAACCGAGGATAAGAGAAAATTGCTTCTAATTTGTTTTGTCCAAGTGAGATATATGGCCTAATATTCTTCCCTTTTCATATGAAAGAAAGGGCTTTTTTTATTCTATTTCTCTATTCCACTCCATTTCCATTTAAGAAAGAACCCAATACAATGAAATTCCACTAGTATACAAAAAGAGAAATAGATACAAACACAAGGTCTCAAACCTTGTTATAGAATTTTTGCTTCAACAAAAAAAGAAATATCATATAGAGTCTGCGAATGAAGCGGATTCATTAACAACTCAATTTACATATCAAAAATGAAAAAAAAGAAAGCATTGCCTTCTTTCCTATATCTTGTATTTATCGTACTTTTGCCCTGGGGAGTCTCTTTCTCTTTTAACAAATGTCTGGAACTTTGGATTAAGAATTGGTGGAATACCAGACAACCTGAAACTCTCTTAACGAATATTCAAGAGAAAAAGATTCTAGAAGGATTCATAGAATTAGAAGAGCTTTTTCTCTTGGACGAAATGATAAAAGAGAAACCGAAGACACATGTACAAAAACCTCCTATAGGAATATACGAGGAAATAATACAATTGGCCAAAATAGATAATGAGGACCATCTCCATATCATTTTGCATTTCTCAACAAATATAATCTGTTTGGCTATTCTAAGTGGTTCTTTTTTTCTGGGTAAAGAGGAACTTGTTATTTTGAATTCTTGGGTTCAGGAATTCTTCTATAACTTAAATGACTCAATAAAAGCTTTTTTTATTCTTTTAGTTACGGATTTTTTTGTTGGATTTCACTCCACCCGCGGTTGGGAACTACTAATTCGTTGGGTCTACAACGATCTTGGATGGGCTCCTAACGAGCTAATTTTCACTATTTTTGTTTGTAGTTTTCCTGTGATTCTAGACACGTGTTTAAAATTTTGGGTCTTTTTTTGTTTAAACCGCCTATCTCCTTCGCTTGTAGTCATTTATCATTCAATTAGTGAAGCATAATTGGCTTTCCTAATATTAATAAAATTAGCATTTTTTTTCCTTTAGAAAGAAAGACCTTTTTCTTTTTAGCAAAATTCTTTCTATTTCTACCTGCTTAAGGTATTCATCATTCCAGTACAATTATTGCAGTAGAGTGGCAACAGACTCGTGTATAGGGAACTAGATTAACTTAGCTACCTATCTAATTTATTGTAGAAATTCCGGGATCCGCGATTGGACATGGAAAATAGAAAGAATTTTTCTTGGTTAAAGGAACAGATGATTCGATCGATTTCTGTATCGATCATGATATACGTAATAACTCGGACATCTACTTCAAATGCATATCCCATTTTTGCGCAGCAGGGTTATGAAAACCCGCGGGAAGCAACTGGACGAATTGTATGTGCCAACTGCCATTTAGCTAATAAGCCCGTGGATATTGAAGTTCCCCAAGCTGTGCTTCCTGATACTGTATTTGAAGCAGTTCTTCGAATCCCTTATGATATGCAGCTGAAACAAGTTCTTGCTAACGGGAAAAAGGGAGGGTTAAATGTGGGTGCTGTTCTTATTTTGCCTGAGGGATTCGAATTAGCACCGCCTGACCGTATTTCTCCTGAGTTGAAAGAAAAGATAGGAAATCTCTCTTTTCAGAGTTATCGTCCCAATAAAAAAAATATTCTTGTGATAGGCCCTGTTCCCGGTAAGAAATATAGTGAAATTGTCTTTCCCATTCTTTCCCCCGATCCCGCTACAAAAAAAGACGTCCATTTCTTAAAATATCCCATATATGTAGGGGGAAACCGAGGAAGGGGACAGATCTATCCCGATGGTAGCAAGAGTAACAATACAGTTTATAATGCTACGTCAACAGGTATAGTAAAAAAAATACTACGTAAAGAAAAGGGGGGATATGAAATATCCATAGTTGATGCGTCGGATGGGCGCCAAGTGATTGATATTATACCTCCCGGGCCAGAACTTCTTGTTTCAGAGGGGGAATCAATCAAGCTTGATCAACCATTAACAAGCAATCCTAATGTGGGAGGGTTTGGTCAGGGGGATGCGGAAATAGTGCTTCAGGATCCATTACGCGTCCAAGGCCTTTTGTTCTTTTTCGCATCTGTTATTTTAGCACAAGTCTTTTTGGTTCTCAAAAAGAAACAGTTTGAAAAGGTTCAATTGTACGAAATGAATTTCTAGATCCCGGGATTTCTTACCATTAAGTTGGTAAAAAGTCTCGATTTCTGGAATTCCTTATTTCTATTTCATGCAAAAGAAGAGAATCCAAGGCAGAGGCGAGAACAATAAAAGGAACAAGTCCTTTTAGGAGGAATTGCAGGTCTTCGTAATCTTCTATTAGGCACAAGAAAAAGGCTTTTTTACCTTTTTCTTGTGTCAATTCTTCTTGTACTGAAGTAAGAATCCTTTTTCTTCTTATTTGTTTTGCGAAAGATTACTATTTATTCTTTATTCGGGTCTGTCTCTTGGACTTCCTTTGCTTAGGTTTGACGCGGTAGTGGACAAACAGAGGGAAAGAAAGTATGGCGGGGGACAAATTTTTTGTGAGCAGATAGAATTGCTTGACTTTTTCAATTAAGTTCAACTTCGAACTTACAGAAATTTTGTAAAAAAAAAGTATACCCTTCCCTTCCATTAAAGGGTACTTTTTTAGGTTAATGGAGTGGTTTTGATTAAGGTTTTATTAGTTTATTACTCTAAACTAAATCAAAGATTTGCAGGACACTTCCTTCGTGGAATAAAATATTGGATGAATCCTTAATTTATCCACTCTTTGTTGTTGCTTCATAAGAGTGAAGTAAATCAATTTTATGGGCGAAAAGCAGGCGCTTTAAACCCACCAACGGATTGCTTCACTAACATTATTAGCAAACAAAAAAAGAAATAGAAGGATTCTAACCATCAAAGCAAAGGCTTTCTCTTTGTTATTGTTACAAATAAAAATAGGTAACCAATTTATAGATTATGGAATAAATTAAAATCACGTTATAAGAATTCCGCGGGTCCTTTCCGCTCTAATCAGATAAAAGGGGGTAAGGACCCGCTAAGCTCCTACTTTTTCATGTTTACAATCTGGCTCCTCCAATTACTATAGAGATGAACCCAATCCAGAATACGAACCGTAAAAGAAAACACCTATTAAACCAATCACAAGAATACCGGTTACAGTGCCTATCAGCCAAAGAGGAATTCTTCCTGTAGTATCGGCCATTTCCCCCACTTTCCTCCACATTTTCTCAAGTGGTCGTGCTAGAGACAAAAACAGTCATGGATAGTTATAAGGATGGTATCCTTCCAAATGGGATAAGAGAATTCTTACTATTCTCTACCTTTCTCTCAATTGAAGAAGTAATTGGAAAATAAAACAGCAAGTACAAAAATAAGTAATAAACCCCAGTATAGACTGGTACGATTCAATTCAACATTTTGTTCATTCGGGTTTGATTGTGTCATAGTTCTATAGTTGGAATTTAGTTTATCGTTGGATGAACTGCATTGCTGATATTGATCCCAAGAAAAAAACCGTGGGTACAGCTAATCCGTGAACAGCTAGCCATCGCACTGTAAAAATAGGATAGGTTCGATCTATGGTCATTGGGGGCCTCCTAAAAGGATCTACTAAGTTCATCTAGTTGTTCTAAAGAATCAAAACGGTCGGTTATTAATGGAATTCCTTGTCGACTTTCCGTGAAATATTCGTTTGGCCGAGGACTTCCAAACACGTCATAAGCTAAACCCGTACTGACAAATAACCAACCCGCAATGAATAGGGAAGGTATAGTAATGCTATGAATAACCCAGTAGCGAATACTGGTAATAATATCAGCAAAAGAACGTTCTCCCGTGCTTCCAGACATGCCGAGCTCCCCGAATTTTTGTACATTCAAAAAAGGAATTGATTCCGTAAAAGATGGGATCAACCAGTAAATAGAAAATTACTGATATTTCATCCTTGTGAGATTGTCAATTTGGTACCAAAGGTGTATTTTGAGTATACCAAATTAGTATAGCTATCCTTCCTATGGCACAGCAATCCTGTTTGGCTTGGTCCCGAAACAGAATTCCCTTTTTTTCTTCTTTGTTTTTTGTCTATAGAGAAACTACATGTTATTCAAGGCATCAATAGAAACCCCAATTTTTGAGTCCTACTTATTCTCATTGTCTTCGGAATAGTAAAATAATTGAATTTGGAATAGTGACCAGGATCTTGGGAAAACCTAAGTAAATTATCAATACAATAGGTTTGGATAAAGAATTTAGGAAGGATATTCTCATATTGACACAATATAAGGATAAGTATATGCGAAATCTATCCCTTTTTAGTTAAAAGTTTTATTATTATTCGAATCCAACTTTTCCCTTTAATTAAGGAATTAAATTGGTTAGTATAAAATACTATCTAAAAAACAGAAAATCCAATAGTAGATAATCCGTTATGAAAGAAACGGAATACATTGCTTGAAGATTCAAGATTCGGAATCAATCCTATCTTGTTTGTTGGATTAGGTCTAACTTTCTTAACCAAATGCAAGCATGTAACTTTACGAGATGAAATAGAGAGAGACAGAAGATAGAACTTAAAAGAAAAAGATAAAAGAATAAATAAAAAAAAGTCAATTTTTCCCTTTTTCAGGGGGACCTTTGGGAGTCGCGGAATGGTTTTCTTCTCCTCTTATTCCATAAGGAATACAATTTGAAAAAGAAATAATCTGAAATAGAAAGAACTTTTTTCAAATTCCATTCTTTATTTATCTTTTATTCCAAAATTCCTAAAAAATACAATTTTTTTTAACGGGTTTAGATGATCTAGTTCTTAATATTATTACTTTACTTAACTAACAGATTCCACAATAAATCTCTTGATTCGGAATTAGGGACTCATGTCCCATTCCCATCTGATGAATCGATTTTCTTTTCCACTTCTGTATCTCCCTCTATCTTGTTTTTTAGTATTATCTAAAATAACCGATCAATTAGGAATTTTCCATAACTTAGGTAAGTGCTTTACCAACATATGTAGTGTAGTAAAAAAAAAAAATGGAATTTAACCCCTTCATGCTTACTATAACTAGTTATTTCGGTTTTCTACTGGCTGCTTTAACTATAACCCCAGCTCTATTTATTGGCTTGAACAAGATACGTCTTATTTGAAATGAATTGAATGAATAAGTCAGAAAATAAGAATCTTTCTTTTGGATTCCTGATATTATAGGACCTTTTTCCACGCGAATTACCAATTCTTTTTTTTGTCATTGAGATTCGTGGATAATTTAGACTATTATTTAGAGATAGATCGTACCTCTTTTTTTATACCCTCGAACAAATCGAAATGATTGAAGTTTTTCTATTTGGAATCGTCTTAGGCCTAATCCCTATTACTTTAGCGGGATTATTCGTGACTGCGTATTTACAATACAGGCGTGGGGATCAGTTGGATCTTTAATTGAGTACTATTTATTTTTTGATTGACCTCCTCCAGACTAGAGAGGAGGTCCAATTGGAGTTGTAATTCGACTTTTTTTTAATTATTTTACTCTGTTTCGACATAAGATAGATAGAATCACGCTCTGTAGGATTTGAACCTACGACATCGGGTTTTGGAGACCCGCGTTCTACCAAACTGAACTAAGAGCGCTTTCAAAAAGAAAATCCTTTTCTACTCCTAACGTGTCTCACGTACGTATAGTATCCACAAATTCAAGTTATATACACTTTAATTGATCTCCGCGCTACTGTCTATAAAGAAGAGAGAAGTAATAGGTAGGGATGACAGGATTTGAACCTGTGACATTTTGTACCCAAAACAAACGCGCTACCAAGCTGCGCTACATCCCTCTTCCAAATTGTTGTACAATGCCATTGTACACAATTCCTTTCTTGTTTTCCACATCGTAATTTTCTTCTATTTCTCTATCTATATACAACTTTCTTGTCATTTCTTGTTTTTGGTCTCATATAATCAAGGAAGGGTATATATCGAAAATCCAGTTGAATTTCACCTATAAAAGAAAGATTACTATTCCTTAGTAATGTATAGGAAGAAGGGGTCATCTTTTTCTTTTTTAGGGATAGGAAAATCTCGTCTATACGGTTCATTCTATATATATAGAATATTGATTTTGTTTTTTTAGTTAGGAATTTCGCCTAAATAAAGAAATACAAACGATCTTGGGCAAGAGTATCTGATCATATATGTATTCTAATAAGGAAGGAGGATTTTCAATGCGGGATATAAAAACATATCTCTCTGTAGCACCCGTGCTAAGTACTCTATGGTTTGGGGCTTTAGCAGGTTTATTGATAGAAATTAATCGTTTATTCCCAGATGCTTTGTCATTCCCTTTTTTTTAATTCTATTTATTCCTATACGAGAGGTAGAATTCTTCATGACATGAAGAAAATTTTCTTTCATTTTTTAGTATACGAATCAAAAAGAAAGAAAAGATGGATTGGGTTGAACCTCAGAGTTAGCAAAAATTTGGTAAATCTCATTTTGGAGGATAAATTTAATTAAAAGTGGTATCCAAGCTAAGTCAGGACTCACAAATTCAAGCATAGAAAGAGCCGGGCTTGCTACTTAAATGAAAGGATTGTATTCTTTAATTATTTCTCCATTTTTTATTCATTCTATTGGATTTTATTCTTCTTTTTCCGATCCAATATAGAAGAATAAAAGAACAGGTATGAGAATTAAGTTAAGTCGATCAAAAAAGGAAAGGAGGTTCATGGCCAAGGGCAAAGATGTTAGAATAAGAGTGATTTTGGAGTGTATCAGTTGTGTTCGAAAGGGTACCAATAAGGAATCGACGGGGGTTTCTAGATATAGTACTCAAAAGAATCGCCACAATACACCCCGACAATTAGAATTAAGAAAATTTTGTCGTTATTGCCGCAAGCATACGATTCATAATGAAATAAAGAAATAGGAGCGTCGTGGTTTTTATTTTTCTAAAGAATAGAAAGAATAAGAATTTATTAATTTATTATTTAATATATAGAACAGAGATAGAATACAAAATAAAAATTCACTTTAGGTAGATATTATTTCATATGTATAGAGGTTTATATATATCATAGTATATGAATCAAATAATATATGGACCAAAGAAAGACTACTTCTTCTGGATCCAAAATTAATAAAATAAAGAAATCCATTTTTTTTTTTTCCAATTTTCAAATAAGGAATAAATAATGTATATATCTAAACAACCTTTTCGTAAATCTAAGCAACCTTTTCGTAAATCCAAACAAACTTTTCATAAATCCAAGCAACCTTTTCGTAAATTTAAACAACCTTTTCGTAAATCCAAACAAACTTTTCGTAGGCGTTCCCGAATTGGTCCGGGGGACCGAATTGATTATAGAAACATGAGCTTAATTAATCGATTTATTAGTGAACAAGGAAAAATATTATCCAGACGAATAAATCGATTAACCTTGAAACAACAACGATTAATTACTCTTGCTATAAAACAGGCTCGTATTTTATCTTTCTTACCATTTCGTAATTATGAAAATGAGAAGCAATTTCAAGCCCAGTCAATTTCAATAATTACTGGTCCTAGACACAGAAAAAATAGACATATTCCTCAATTAACACAAAAGTTCAATTCCAATCGAAATTTAAGAAACTCCAACCAGAATTTAAGAAACAACAATCGGAGCTTAAGTTCCGATTGTTGATGTTTTATTCGAAAGGGTCAGACTCATATATAAATAAAGTAATCCAGTTTAGATTCTCTTGTTTGTTATAAGAAAAGAAAAAAATGGGAAAAAATAAATAGTTTTTTATTTATTGCAACATGCTCGTTGATTCCTACCACTTAATCTTAATTTATTGTATCTTCCCGGAGTTCCCTCTCCGGGAATTCGGTTTTAATTATTCCTGTATATTACTTTTTGTCCCTTTAATTGATGGTCTTTATTTTATTGGAAATCGTGTAAAGATTATTTGGATTTAATACAGCTACTTGTGCAAGCATTTTACGATTAAGAATCAATTCCTTTTTGTACAGATTGTGTATTAATTTACTATAACTATCGAATATTTTATATATCCGTGTTGCTGCGTTTATCCGAGTGATCCACAAACGACGAAAATCCCTCTTTTGCCTGCCTCTATCTCGATGAGAAGAAACAAAAGCTCTTCTTACTTGTTGAGTAATCATTCGATTAAGTCTTAAATGAGCCCCTCTAAAGTTTGAGGCAAATGAACGCATTTTTGTTCGTCGTCTCCGAGCTATATATCCTCGTGGAACTCTGGTCATTGAATCAAATTAACCTTAATGAATAACTAATGATTTCTCTTCTTTTAACGGTTCTTTTTCCCATTAATAACAAAACGGATTATTCCGATATATAAAATATATATTCCAATGGCTTTTGCTACTATAACCTTCCCAACCACGATTTTTTATTCTATCCCCTTCAGTTATTTCGCATAGAAATAACAAATTCTAACGATACTAAAAAAACAGTGGGTTCCATCGTTTCTATGGTTCTCTTTTAAACGGTGAGGCCCTCTCTATACACCGGAGCCCTTTCTTTCATCAAAAGGTATTGTGAACTTGTATAGTTCACAGTCTTTGGCTCTACCTATCCATTCTAGAGTAAATCGCTCTTTTCACAATAAATAAGAGTTATTCATACAGTGACGGTATTTAATTATGAAAGTTGGCTAAGTAGCTGACCCTTTAGTCCGTTCTTTTAAGATAAAAGAGCATAAGCCTTTTCTTTTTATTACTATTTCCTCCGCTTAATCGATAACCATTTGCTACCAATGGGGGAATTGCTTCTTCCAATCTAGATGATTGGATTTGCACCAAAGGAAACCATAAATTCCATATACCATAGAAATCTAGGAGAGAGAAGCTCTATCCTATTCATTGGTACCGATCATGGATATTTCAAAAATTGTCTTATTTGTTTGAATTCATGATCTGAACGAGTCGCACATACACCCTAGCACATGTTCCTCGACGCTGAGGACATCCCTTAAGCGCGGGCGTTTTTCTAGCATTTCGTATTGGCTGTCTTGCATTTCTAATAAGTTGTTTAACCGTTGGCATGTTGTATGTATATAGAAAAAATGGATTGGTTTAGATCGATCTTAACCTGATGATTCATCATCATGAAGTATTTCTATTTTCTAAAAAATCGCATAAAACCCGATAAATTTACAAGAAATTCAGCCACTACCAATCCTTAAACATTTCTGGAAACCATACTGGATCAGTATCGGAGTGCTCGTCAATCATTTCATCCCCTACAATATCAACAAGTCCATAAGCTTTGGCTTCGTCTGCTGACATAAAAACATCCCTTTCCATGTCTTCGGATACAACCCAAAAAGGTTTGCCTGTTCTTAGTGCATAAACCCTTGTGATCATTTCGCGAACTTTGTGTAATTCTTCCACTTCTAGTAAAAATTCTGGTGTCCTTGCCCGATAATAAGCACTAGCCGGTTGGTGAAGCATAATTCTAGCGTGAGGGAATGCTATACGTTTAGTGGGTTCTCCTCCAAGCAGAATGAAGGAGGCCATGGACGCGGCTATTCCGAGGCATATTGTATATATATCTGGTGTCACCGTTTGCATTGTATCAAAAATTGCCATTCCCGAGATTAACCACCCGCCGGGGGAGTTTATAAACAAAAAAATATCACTAATTCCATCTTCTATACTGAGATATACCATGAGACCTGTAATATGATTCGTGATCTCGCAACGAATCTCTTGACCTAAAAAAAGTGTCCTTTCTCGATACATAACATTGTATAAGTCAACCCAAGTCGCTTCTTCATCTCCGGGAATCCGGTAAGGTACTTTTGGAACACCAATGGGCATATTAGATTAATATTATTAGATTTAAGTAAGAAAACTACACTTTAATATGGAAACTTAAGAATGGAAGAGAAAGAAAGAATCTGCAGTTTATTATTTTCATTTTTTTCTTATTCTATAAGAATACTATAGATTCTATTAATACATGGATTGAAATGATACATAGATTGAAAAATTATACATATAAGGAAGGTAAGACAGATTGAATAAAGAAAAAGGAATCTGTGATTCGAATGATAAACAAAGAGGGATTAGGGATCTATTCTTCGTTTTTCAAAATAGCCCAAGCTACCCGTTGCATATTGGCACTTATCGAGTATAGAATAGATCTGCTTCTCTTTTTTCTTACAAACAGAATTGGCTTCTTATTTTTAATGAAATGAAATAAATATGCACGCTTTCTGACACAGAATCCCCTAGAAGGGTTAGGTACATAGGATATGGATAGTCTTTTCCAATGCGATAAAATAAAACGACATCGTGTCTATTTTTCTTTGCTAAAGGGGTATTTCCATGGGTTTGCCTTGGTATCGTGTTCATACTGTCGTATTGAATGATCCGGGTCGATTGCTTTCGGTGCATATAATGCATACAGCTCTAGTTTCTGGTTGGGCTGGCTCGATGGCTTTATACGAATTAGCAGTTTTTGATCCCTCTGATCCTGTTCTGGATCCAATGTGGAGACAAGGTATGTTCGTTATCCCCTTCATGACTCGTTTAGGAATAACCAATTCGTGGGGTGGTTGGAGTATTTCAGGAGGAACTATAACGAATCCGGGTATTTGGAGTTATGAAGGTGTGGCAGGTGCGCATATTGTGTTTTCTGGTTTGTGTTTCTTGGCAGCTATCTGGCATTGGGTATATTGGGACCTAGAAATATTCTGTGATGAGCGGACGGGAAAACCTTCTTTGGATTTGCCCAAGATCTTTGGAATTCATTTATTTCTTGCAGGGGTGGCTTGTTTTGGCTTTGGTGCATTTCATGTAACCGGTTTGTATGGTCCTGGGATATGGGTGTCCGATCCTTATGGACTAACAGGAAAAGTACAAGCTGTAAATCCTGCGTGGGGTGCAGAAGGTTTTGATCCTTTCGTTCCGGGAGGAATAGCTTCGCATCATATTGCTGCGGGTACACTGGGCATATTAGCGGGCCTATTCCATCTTAGTGTCCGTCCGCCTCAACGTCTATACAAAGGATTACGTATGGGCAATATTGAGACTGTACTTTCCAGTAGTATCGCTGCTGTTTTTTTTGCAGCTTTCGTAGTTGCCGGAACTATGTGGTATGGATCGGCAACTACCCCAATCGAATTATTTGGACCTACTCGTTATCAGTGGGATCAAGGATACTTTCAGCAAGAAATATATCGAAGAGTTAGTGATGGGTTAGCCGAAAATCTTAGTTTATCAGAAGCTTGGTCTAAAATTCCCGAAAAATTAGCTTTTTATGATTATATTGGTAATAATCCGGCAAAGGGGGGATTATTCAGAGCAGGCTCAATGGACAATGGGGATGGAATAGCTGTTGGATGGTTAGGACATCCCGTCTTTAGAGATAAAGAAGGGCGCGAACTTTTTGTACGTCGTATGCCTACTTTTTTTGAAACATTTCCGGTAGTTTTGGTAGATGAAGAGGGAATTGTGAGAGCGGACGTTCCTTTTAGACGAGCAGAATCCAAATATAGCGTTGAACAAGTAGGCGTAACGGTGGAGTTCTATGGTGGCGAACTTAATGGAGTAAGTTATTCTGATCCTGCTACTGTAAAAAAATATGCGAGGCGCGCCCAATTAGGAGAAATTTTTGAATTAGATCGAGCTACTTTGAAATCAGATGGTGTTTTTCGAAGCAGTCCAAGGGGTTGGTTCACTTTTGGTCACGCTACCTTTGCTTTGCTCTTCTTTTTCGGGCACATTTGGCATGGCGCTCGAACCTTGTTCCGAGATGTTTTTGCTGGTATTGATCCAGACTTGGATGCTCAAGTGGAATTTGGAACATTCCAAAAAGTGGGGGATCCAACTACAAGAAGACAGACAATCTGATACCACATTGCCATGGTATGGTATCTTTAGCCTCCCTTTTTTGATTTGATATGGGAAACATCTCCTGTCCTTTCTTTGATTCTTTTTTTTATATGGGAAATGATCCCAAATGACAAGTGAATAGGTGTGGAAGTTATAATTGTAAATAAACCACGATCGAATCTATGGAAGCATTGGTTTATACGTTCCTTTTAGTTTCAACTTTAGGGATAATTTTTTTCGCTATCTTCTTCCGAGAACCACCTAAGGTTCCGACTAAAAAATGAAATAATTTAATTGAAGTAAGAAGTCTCCCAGCTGGGAGACTTCTTACTTCAACTAGTCCCCATGTTCTTCGAATGGATCTCTTAATTGTTGAGAGGGTTGCCCAAACGCGGTATATAAGGCATACCCGGTAAAGCTTACAAGTAAACCAGATATGAAGATGGCGACTAAAGTTGCTGTTTCCATTTTTATAGAATTTCAAGATTACAATGGATCTATGATAAAGATCGTGTATTTACAACTACAACGGAATAGTATACAAAGTCAACACCAATGATTAAATAGAATTTATGGCTACACAAACCGTCGAAGATAGTTCTAGACCTAGACCAAAACGAACTGGCGCAGGTAGTTTATTGAAACCCTTGAATTCGGAATATGGGAAAGTCGCTCCGGGTTGGGGGACTACTCCTTTTATGGGGGTTGCAATGGCTTTATTCGCGATATTCTTATCTATCATTTTAGAAATTTATAATTCTTCTGTTTTACTGGACGGAATTTTAGTCACTTAGGTTTCTACTAACTAAAACTACGAAGTCATAGTTTTTCCATCCAAAAAAGGCCTTTCTGCTTTAAGTTCCACATTTCTAAACATTCTGGTAGTTCGACCGTGGATTTTTTTGTTTTGGTATCTCTGGAATATGAGTGTGTGACTTGTTAGAATTGATCCTATTGATAATACATAGAAAGGGCCTGTTCTCTCTATCAAAATGATTCTAATTCGTCGGATATTATTTATTCTAGTATCTGGAACACGAAATACATAGAGTGGATCAAGAAAAAAAAATGGAACTATGATTCATACTCACTATTTAGACCTCGCAACCAGACTGAAAAAAAAAAATTCAAGTAGTTCTTAATAAAAAAAGAACTTTTCTTCTTTCCAATTTTGTTTGTCCAAAAGACAACATTTTTTCTCTCGATTTTGTCGAGTCATTACACCAATTCAATAAATGATCATCAAGCGGTTCTTATTCGAAGAACCCTTGCCTTTTCTTTTGTTTAGCTTGAGACTCAATCATCGTGGCTCTAGTATGAATCTAAGGTTTTAATTGAACTGATTCATAGGATCGCAACAAGATAATTTCTATTAGAAAACCGCTATAAATATTTATTATTTTACTAGTAAAATAAATCAAAAATAAATAAATAAAAAATAGGGAAGAGAAAAGTCAAGAGGCCTCTTATGATCAACATAAGGGAAAGAAAGACAGATGAGCCCACTTGAGATTTTTTGGCATTATCATCACAAAGAAGAAATTCTGGATTTTTCTTATTTAATATCTTCAAGGCAAATTGATACAATCCTGTGGCTGATGAAGTTTTGAGCCTTTTTTTTTTTCTAATATCCGTTGAAAATTTGTGTGTTTCTGCTTGAGCCGTATGAGATGAAATTTTCATATACGGTTCTCAGAGGGGGGGGGGTCAGGCTAGTTACCTATCTCAATAAAGTATATGATTGGTTTGAGGAACGTCTTGAGATTCAGGCAATTGCGGATGATATAACGAGTAAATATGTTCCTCCTCACGTCAACATATTTTATTGTTTAGGAGGAATTACACTTACTTGTTTTTTAGTACAAGTTGCTACCGGTTTTGCTATGACTTTTTACTACCGACCAACCGTTACAGAGGCTTTTTCCTCCGTTCAATATATAATGACGGAGGCCAACTTTGGTTGGTTAATCCGATCAGTTCATCGATGGTCAGCAAGTATGATGGTTCTAATGATGATCCTGCACGTATTTCGTGTGTATCTCACGGGTGGATTTAAAAAACCCCGTGAATTAACTTGGGTCACAGGTGTGGTTTTGGCTGTATTGACTGCATCATTTGGTGTAACCGGTTATTCTTTACCTTGGGATCAAATCGGTTATTGGGCAGTCAAAATTGTGACAGGTGTACCTGAAGCGATTCCGGTAATAGGATCCCCTTTAGTGGAGTTATTACGTGGAAGTGCTAGTGTGGGGCAATCCACTTTGACTCGTTTTTATAGTTTACATACCTTTGTACTGCCTCTTCTTACTGCTGTATTTATGTTAATGCACTTTCCAATGATACGTAAGCAAGGTATTTCTGGTCCTTTATAGGGAAGGCTTATCATAGAAAATTCGAATTCTCAGATATCATATCGGGTAGGTTGTGGTATTTCATTGCTACAAACATGGGTTATTATAAAATAAGACATGTCATTTGGATACTTCTCTTCAACTTTGCAGTATACAAATATCTTAAGTATTTTGATAGAAATAGTTGAAGTTAATTTTACGAAAAAAAAATAAGGCGGATTATGGGAGTGTGTGACTTGAATTATTGATTTAGCCATGCAGATAGAGAATTAGATCTGCCGCATTAGAATTCACGACCAAAGGTGTCTCCGCATCCAATCAATACGTAAGTCCCCTATCTAGGAAGGATAGGCTGGTTCATTCGAGGAGAATATTTTCTATGATCATACCCCAACCATGTCATCCATGAACAGGCTCCGTAAGATCCCGTAGAGTATAAATGGAATAAGTCATGTGATATGATCCAATTCTATATTTATTACACTTACTTTTTATTATAGTATGGAAATGCATTCATTTTCTTTGCATTGATTTCGATCCGCAATATTATCGGAGTAAAAGAAGGGATCTAAGGAAGAAAGTAGGCTAAACTTTTTAATTTTTTATTAGTAACAAGTAAATACTTTGTTTGGACGTAAGAAACTTGTGGTATTGAGGGGATAAACACCAACTAATCAAGAGACAATCCACAAAGCAATTGATCATGATCAAATTTGTAAGCCCACTTGGATATTGAGCATTTACGCATAAGAATAGGATTCTTTTCAATGAGTAGTTATAGGTGGAACTTCGGAAAAGATAATCTGATAAAGCTTTTCTTACTTTGATTCATTGAGTCATTATATAACCTATTCTATTGTGGATCCTCCACGGTCTTATTTCTTTCATTCTTGCTCGAGCCGGATGATGAAAAATTCTCATGTCCGGTTCCTTTGGGGGATGGATCCTAAAGAATTCACCTATCCCAATAACAAAGAAACCTGACTTAAATGATCCTGTATTAAGAGCAAAATTAGCTAAAGGAATGGGACATAATTATTATGGGGAACCCGCATGGCCCAACGATCTTTTATACATTTTTCCAGTAGTAATTTTAGGTACTATTGCATGTAATGTAGGTTTAGCGGTTCTCGAGCCGTCAATGATTGGTGAACCGGCGGATCCGTTTGCAACTCCTCTGGAAATATTACCCGAGTGGTACTTCTTTCCCGTATTTCAAATACTTCGTACAGTACCGAATAAGTTATTGGGCGTTCTCTTAATGGTTTCTGTTCCAACAGGCTTATTAACAGTACCCTTTCTCGAGAATGTCAATAAATTCCAAAATCCATTTCGTCGCCCAGTAGCTACGACCGTTTTTTTAATCGGTACTGTAGTAGCTCTTTGGTTAGGTATTGGAGCAACATTACCTATTGATAAATCCTTAACTTTAGGTCTTTTTTAGGGATTTTTTTTTAGGTTGATTCATTCAACCGTGAAGTCCCCTCAATGGGTATCTAGGAAATAGTTACTTCCAAGTCAATCTTCCCTAGATACCTAAAATCTATTTTATTATGATCCATTTCGCAAAAATATAGATTGTGCCAAAGATGCAAAATTGTTTTCTTTTTTCTTTTTATTCTAATTCGAAAAAGAAAAAGAGGAAAAATTGTAATGGATTTAAAGCGAGAACTTGTTCTTAGGTAAATCAATTGGGAGATGCTTCTCTAGAGTGGCCCATATAAGTTTTCCATCTTCCATACGAAAGCTGTCAATTCTCATAAGATCCTCTTCAGTCTTACTCAAAAGGTCCAATAGTGTATGTATATTGGCCCTTTTGAGACAATTATATGTTCTAGAAGGCAATTCTAATTGATCAATAAAAATACAATTTAATGGAATTCCTTTTTTGTTTTTCTTTAGATTAGTGAATCCTTTTTGAAAGGTTAAAAGAGGTGGAGTAAACCTGGTTTTATTTTCTTCGAAACTAAGGCCTTCTTCCTCTGCGTGTAGAAAAGGAAGAAATAAATCAATCAAATTACGAGAAGCTTCATAAAGCGCTTCTTTAGGGGTTAAACTGCCATTCGTCCATATTTCGAGAAAAAGTATCTCGTGTTTTTCATTTCCATTCCCACAAGAAAAAATACTATAATTCACATTTCGAACAGGCATGGATACAGCATCTATAGGATAACTTCCATCTTGAGAGTTCTTTCTGAGTTCCGTATGATATCCACGATCTCTCTTGATCTGTAACTCAATACATAAATCAATGGGGTCTTTCAAGTTAGCTACAGGTTGTGTCGTATCAACGATTTCTACGGAAGGTGGTAAGATTATATCTTGAGCGGTTATGTATCTAGGACCTTTGACGCAAATTAATGCGTCTCTAACTCCATAGAGATTACTTCTCAATACAATTTCTTTCAAATTTAGTAAAATTTCTTGTATGGATTCTTCAATACCTACTATAGTAGAATATTCGTGTGGCACGTTCCCAAATTTTGCGCGTGTGATACATGTTCCTTCTATTTCTCCAAGTAAAGCTCTTCGCAAGGCAATACCGACAGTATCTGCTTGACCTTTTCTAAGTGGGGACAGAATGAAACGACCATAATAAAGACGCTTACTATCTACTCTTGATTCAACACACTTCCACTGTAGTGTTTGGGTGGATCCTGTTACCTCCTCTCGAACCATAATAGATTAGTATTTATTTGATCATTAAATCGTTTATTTCTCTTGAAAACGGTTTAATTCTTTTACAGACGTCTTTTTTTAGGAGGTCGACATCCATTATGTGGCATAGGTGTTACATCGCGTATACAACTTAACCGTACACCACTTTTAGCAATGGCTCGTAATGCAGCATCTCTTCCGCTACCAGCCCCTTTTACCATAACTTCTGCTCGTTGCAAACCCACTGTACGAATAGCATCTACTGCTGTTCTTTGACCGGCATAGGGTGATGCTTTTCTTGAGCTTTTGAATCCACAAGTACCTGCGGAGGACCAGAAAACCACCCGACCTTGTGGGTCTGTAACAGTTATAATGGTATTGTTGAAACTGGCTTGAACATGAATAACCCCTTTTGTTATTCTACGTGCACTCTTCCGTAAACTAAAACGGGCATTCCTACGCAAACCAATACGCACTTTCTTACGTGAACCTACTTTTGGTATAGCTTTTGTCATATTTTATTATCTCATAAATATGAGTTAGAAATAACAAAAAGAAAAAAAGATACAAAGATATCCGTTTCAAGGTTAAATATATCCTTTACTTTCATTTTTTGATTTGGAATTTGGACATTTCTGTGGGTACTTTTCTTTACTTTTTAGAAAGGAAAGCTCCTTTTTTGAAAGATTACCCCTGTCTTTGTTTATGCTTCGGATTGGAACAAATGACTCTAATTCGCCCACGCCTACGAATCAGTCGACATTTTGTACAAATTTTACGAACGGAAGCTCTTATTTTCATATTTAGGTATTCCTTTCTTAAACTATGACTCTACTCTTTGGGAAAAAATAAGCCTCTTTACTTATATTTTGAAATTTTGAATTTATTATCCTAGAAAAACCTAATCCTTTGAATCTTTGGTATCCTTCAAATCTTCAGTATCCTTCGAGTCTTCGGTACGCTTCGAATCCTTATGGGGAAGTCTATAAATTATACGCCCCTTGCTTGAATCATAACGACTTACTTCAATTTTGACCCTATCCCCCATCAATATTCGTATAGAACTGGACCGGATTTTTCCTGAAATATAGCCCAGGATTATGGTGTCATTCTCTAAAAGAACTCGGAACATTCCGTTGGGTAGGGCTTCCGTAACTAAACCTTCGAAAGTAACTTTTGCTTCTCTCGGGTTTTTTTTTTCTCTCCTATTTTTTTTTTCTGTCATATTTTTTTCTCCTATTTTTCTATTTGCATTTTCAAAATAGGAAGTTCGAGATAGAATTCAGGTACTCTAGGCGGGGCTATTACCATATATAACATAAGACTTCTCCCCCAATTCTCTTTAGTCGAGCTTCTCGATCTGTCATTATACCTTGAGAAGTAGAAAGAATAGCAATTCCCATTCCGCCCAAAACCTTAGGAATTCCTTGATAGTTAGCATAAATTCGTAAGCCAGGTCGGCTTATACGCTTTAAAAAGGTTCTAGTTCTATATATTCCCTTTCTAGTCCTTCTCTTTTGATGTCGCAAAGTTGAAACCAAGAAATATCTATTACTTTCTTGATGTTTCCGAACACTTTCAATAAAACCCTCTCGTAGAAGTATTTTAACAATGTTTTCGGTAATATTTGTAGATACTACTCGAACAGTTCCCTTTTTACTCATGTCTGCGTTTCTTATAGAGGTTAGTAAATCAGCAATAGTGTCCTTGCCCATAAGACTCTAATTCTAGGTTCCTCCTAATTTTTAGATAATCAACATGTTTCCCTTTTTCTTTTTTTTATTTTAAAGCATATACGTAAAACACAATCTACTAATTTTTTCTTTGATCTATATCTCAGCTACTAGTATTTATAATACTTCAGGAGCTAATGAAACTATTTTAGTAAAATGGAATTCTCTCAATTCCTCGGCAATTGCGCCAAAAACTCTAGTTCCTTTTGGATTTCCTTTTTGATCAATGATAACTGCTGCATTGTCATCATAGCGTATTATTATACCGTCTTTACATTTGAATTCTTTACATGTACGTACAATTACAGCTCGAATTACTTCGGATCTTTCTAAAGGCATTTGGGGCACTGCGTCTTTGATTACAGCAACAATAACATCACCAATACGAGCATATCGCTGATTACCAGCAGCTCCTATGACTCGAATACACATCAATTTTCGAGCTCCACTGTTATCCGCTACATTTAAAAGGGTCTGAGGTTGAATCATATTATTTGGATTTCAATTTGTTATTTTACTGCAAAGGAATGAAAGATATATTGTCTCTCCAGAAGGAAAACCCCGGGTTTTTTATCTTCAATACTCCTTGGGGGTCTATATCTCTAATCTAAGAAATTGGCTTCGTATGGGCATTTTACTGGCAGCTATGGAGATAGCTGCTCTAGCTATAGTTTCAGATACTCCGCTCATTTCATAAAGTATTCGACCTGGTTTAACAACGGCTACCCAATATTCGGGGGACCCCTTTCCCGAACCCATACGTGTTTCTGTGGGTCTTAGTGTAACCGGTTTGTCGGGAAATATACGTACCCATAGTTTTCCACCACGACGTGCATATCGTGTCATTGCTCTTCGTCCTGCTTCTATCTGTCTCGCTGTAATCCAAGCGGGTTCAAGTACTTGAAGAGCATATCTACCAAAACAAATACGATTGCCTCGGCAGGATTTTCCCTTCATTCTTCCTCTATGTTGTTTACGAAATCTAGTTCTTTTGGGGTTATAGTCGATGGATGGTTTTTTTTAGTTCCATCTCTACTGCAAAACTGGACATGAGAGTTTCTTCTCATCCAGCTCCTCGCGAATGAAATGAGAAAGCGTGCAAATTTCTCGAATTCCATAATATTCAAAAATATTACGGATAGATACACAATTTTTAGATAATGTAATCCATTTTTTTTTAGGAATATCCTTATTTTTACCCTTATTTAATCGTAGTAAAGTATTCTAATTCAATAAGGATTTCGCGTGCGAATATTTACTCTTTCTTGTCTTATTTGTTAATTTATAATCTTAGCAAATAAAGCAATTTTTTGGTTTGTTCCGCCATCCCACCCAATGAAGTATTAGGATTCTTTTCAATAAAATCAATCCTATGCAGTCATAGGTTTTGTCGTTCCTACAGCTTCTCCTTTAATGGTTAGGTTTAAATCCTGCAATGGAGCTTCCAAACTTTTGGAGTTAATTTTCTCAGTTTTATTAACCAGGGCTGCTCTTTATTATTGCTTTAAATTTTTATTTATTGTTTCACAAAATTACGATTTTAAATTCTCTCTTAATTTTTATTATTTTATTATATTGATGCTTTATCACATTGCCTTTTACGATGTAATTCATAGACCATACACGTTGGAATCTTATATCTTTCTTATTCTTCTTCTTTCTATCTATCATCCCTCCTTTTATCCACATCCCTTTAGTTTTGTTTCACAACCTAGAATACGGTTTCTTTTTTATAGAAAAAAATGCAGTTGCTACAACTATATGATAGATCTACTCATTTATGATAGATGTATTTATTCACATAGTGACTGTTTCTTTGTTAGGATCTCGACAATACGAAGCAATAGGTTGGTTATTAGTTAATTTTCTATAATTACTAATTTTTTTTTCTATTTTTAGTAGGGTTCGCTCCATTTTTTTTTTTTTTTTTTTTGAATTTCTATTTTTGACCCTAAAGAAAAAAATAACGAGTCACACACTAAGCATAGCAATTATATTAAAAGATTTCTCAATTTTCATTAAATCTTATAGAAAGAGGTATAATTTCTTCTTTTTTCTAGGATTTTTGGAAAAATAATGTTCTTGTCTGTCTTTTTTATTCTATCGCTGGCCAGAATGAGAAGACAAGGTTAGTTATTCTTCTTCTACGAATATCCAAATTTTTACACCTAATACTCCATAGATAGTTCGAATTGGATAGCAGCAATAATCAATTTTAGCGCGAATTGTTTGGAGGGGAAGTCTCCCCTTTTTGATGCATTCGGCCCGTGCAATTTCTTTTCCTCCTAGACGGCCTGCAATTTTGATTTTTACTCCCTTTATATCTGCTTTTTTAGTTAATTCAATGGCTTTTTTCATTGCCTTTCGAAATGAAACTCTATTTTTTAATTGGAAAGCTATATATTCTGCAAGAATGTTAGGTTGTCTGTAAGGTTCTTTAACTTTTTCAATAGCAATATTAAGTCTCTGGTTTACAGAATTCACTTCCTTTTGGATATCTTTCTCTAATTCTTCGATTGCTCCTTTTTTCTTTAATAAATTGGGAAATCCAATATGGATTATAATGTGAATTGTATCGATTTCTTTTTGAATTTCTATATGTGTAATTACTTCGGAACTTGAGTCTGATTCTATTTTTCTATTCGAGCTTTTTTTCCTATTCTTTTGTATATAGTTCTTGATACAATTCCGTATTTTTTTATCTTCTTGTAGACCTTCAGAATAATTTTTTGGTTGTGCGAACCAAAAGGAATGGTGATTTTGGGTTGTACCAAGTCTGAAACCGAGTGGATTTATTTTTTGTCCCATATTTTTCTATTCTATTTTTTTTTTTACTGGGAATCGAAATCTTAGGTTGATCTAAAAGTTATTTAGATTTCTTTACTATATTTAGTACAATTGTTATATGACACATGGTTTTTTTTATAGGATAACCGCGTCCTCGAGCCCGAGGTCTGAATTTTTTCATAATAGTACTCCTATTCACTTCGGCTTTTGTTATGAATAAATTAGCTTTGTCGAAATCCCGATAATGAGTAGCATTTGCTGCTGCCGAATAAACCAACTTTAAGATGGGATAAGATGCTCGATAAGGCATGAGGTTCAGTATCATAATGGTTTCCTCGTAGTAACGCCAGCGAATCTCATCAAGAACTCTTTGTGCTTTAAAAACGGACATATGTATGCGTTTTTGTGCTTTGAAAACCCGTTCGAACTTAAGTAGACGATCAGTTGGAACTTTTCTTGCGAGTTTCCGTAGCCCGTTCTTCTTCTTCTTTATCCTAGGGATATACTTTACCAATTTGAAACTTGTCATAAATAAGCTTATTCCCCGCCTACATTTGAATCCTATAAACTTTGTTTATTCTGAATCTTTCTATTCTGAATTCAGTTAACGACGAGATTTAGTATCCTTTCTTGCACTTTCATAACTCGTGAAATGCCGAGTAGGCACGAATTCCCCCAATTTGCGACCTACCATAGGATTTGTTATGTAAATAGGTATATGTTCCTTTCCATTATGAATCGCGATTGTATGGCCAACCATTGCGGGTAGAATGCTAGATGCCCGGGACCACGTTACTATTGTTTCTTTCTCCTCCTTCATATTGACCTTTTCGATTTTTTTCAATAAATGACGAGCTACAAAAGGATTCGTTTTTTTTCGTGTCACAGCTGATTACTCCTTTTTTCATTTTAAAGAGTGGCATCCTATGTCCACTATCTCGATCGAGGTATGGAGGTCAGAATAAATAGAATAATGATGAGTGGAAAAAAGAGAAAATCCTTTAGCTGGATAAGGGGCGGATGTAGCCAAGTGGATCAAGGCAGTGGATTGTGAATCCACCATGCGCGGGTTCAATTCCCGTCGTTCGCCCATCGCCTTATTGCAATGCAATTTTCCATATTCCTAGTTATGTATTTACTTACGGCGACGAAGAATAAAACTATCACTATATTTTTTACTTTTCCTAGTTCTTCTTCCAAGCGCAGGATAACCCCAAGGGGTTGTGGGTTTTTTTCTACCAATGGGGGCTTTCCCTTCACCGCCCCCATGGGGGTGGTCCACAGGGTTCATAACTACCCCTCTTACTACGGGGCGTTTACCTAGCCAACACTTAGATCCGGCTCTACCCAAACTTTTTTGGTTCACCCCAACATTACCCACTTGTCCGACTGTTGCTAAGCAGTTTTGGGATACCAAACGGACCTCCCCAGATGGTAATCTTAAAGTGGCCAATTTACCCTCTTTTGCAATCAGTTTCGCTACAGCACCTGCTGCTCTAGCTAATTGCCCACCCCTTCCACGTGTGATTTCTATGTTATGTATGGCCGTGCCTAAGGGCATATCGGTTGAAGTAGATTCTTATTTTTTCTCAAAAAATCCCTTCCCAAACTGTACAAGCTTCTTCCAAAGCATACGGCTTTCTAGATGTATATGACGATCTCTAGACAGATGGATCTTATATGAATGGTATGATGAAGTACCACATGAGTGGATATATAGAAAAGGAATCCAAATCTGCCGAATCGCTCATGTTATGATCTTCTACATCCTAGGTCTCCGCGTTCCGTCATCTGGCTTATGTTCTTCATGTAGCATTCAGATCGAATGACTCTATGAAATTACGTCGATACTTCCACATATTATGGGTAACGTAGGAGACATCCCTATTTTCACCCGGGGGTCTTAATTACCACTGCTTAGCTTTCAATTCGCCTCTGACCATCAAATTAAATGTGAATAACCCGTCCTCCTCTCTTTGAAACAAGGGGCGCTTCCGGTTCTGTGCGTGCTTCAAACAATTTTGTCTTCTCCATATTACCATATCTCTAGAGTCAATAATTTTCTATGAGGAACTACTGAACTCAATCACTTGCTGCCGTTACTCAACAGTTTTCTGTTGAGGTCTATCCCGTAGAGGTAGTCAAATTGGATCAGTGATCGATTTCTAGGTTTCGTCGTAAACCTAATTGGTTACTTCCAATTACGTAAATCAATAGTTCAAACCGCACTCAAAGGTAGGGCATTTCCCATTGATATAGGAACTTTTGTACCAGAAACAATAGTATCTCCAATTATAGCCCCTCTGGGATGTAAAATATATCTCTTCTCACCATCCCCATAGTGTATGAGACAAATGTATGCATTTCGATTAGGGTCGTATTCTATGGTTACGATTCTACCAGATATGTCTTTTTGATTCCGTCGAAAATCGATTTTACGGTATAGGCGCTTATGACCTCCCCCTCTATGCCTTGCGGTAATGATTCCTCTGGCATTACGACCTTTACCACAACGGTGCCGTCCATGGATCAATTTATTTCGTGGATTGGATTTCACTTGCCTGTCTACGGTTCCCTTGCGTGTGCTCGGGATAGGTGTTTTGTATAAATGTTTCGCCGTATTATTAAGTATTCTCCTTTAGTTCTTTTCTCTATCTAGAAGTGGAATAGAATAACCGGGTTGAAGGGTAATGATCATACGTCTGTAATGCATTGTATGTCCCAGAATAGGTCCCATTCTTCTACCCTTTCCGGGTAGTCGATGGCTATTCACAGCTACTACCTTAACACCAAAGAATAGCTCGACCCAATGCTTTATTTCTGTCTTAGTGAATCCCGATTCGACATTAAAAGTATATTGATTCTTTCCCAATAAACGAAGACTTTTTTCTGTAAATACTGCGTATTTAATTCCATCCATAAATCGACTTTCCCTCCTATGCTCTGAGTTCCAGTATCGATAAGAATTCGAGTTCTTATTGTTCTTATGTTATGGTATGAATATACCATACCAATTCGTTATGTATGGATGATGGATGAGATTCCATGGATAGAGAGCCTGTTCCAATAGACTTATGGAACGTTCCCGTTCGCGTGCATCCAGCAGGAATTGAACCCGCAAATTTACCAATTATGAGTTGGGCGCTTTAACCATTCAGCCATGGATGCTTAACAGGGATCATCGTACATCGTAAATAACCAATTTTCATATAGAAAGACAT